TAAGGATATAATGGTATAAATTAGTATATTTATATAAATATTATATTATTTATATATTTATATACCGTAATGTTATCTAATTCTATGATATATCTATATAAGAATAAATAATTATTAATATATAAAATTACCAATAAATTTTATAATTTAAAATTTAATTATTATTTAAAATTTATATAATATTTTTTTTTTCACTTTTTATTAAATTTTTGCAAGAAAAAAAAAAAAAAAAATTTAAATATATATAGATATTTATTTAAATTTATTAAAATAAAGAAATCTTAAGTGCTTAAAATATCAAGTTTAGGTTTAATTCATTGTTAGAAATTTTATTATCATATCTAATTATTTTATTATAGTTATTTATATAAAATTAATTTTGAATTATTTAATAATTTAAATAAATATATCTATATAAATATATACATAAATGAATTGCCTGATTAAAGGATTACTTTGATAGAGTAAATTATGTAATTATATTACATTCATTATTATATTTAATAGAATTAAACTATTCCTAAAAGAATCAAAATCTTTTGTGCATCTTACACTAAAACATAAAAAGATAAGCTAATTAAGCTATTGGGCTCATACCCCACTTATAAAGGTTTTAATCCTTTTCTTTTTAATTAATAATAATTCATCAAAAGTTTTATTTTATTTAATTTTAATAATAAGAACTTTAATTACGATTTCTTCTAATTCATGACTAAGAGCCTGAATAGGATTAGAAATTAATTTATTGTCTTTTATTCCCCTAATAAGAGACAATCAATTAATATCTACTGAATCGTCATTAAAATACTTTTTAACTCAAGCTTTAGCCTCAATAGTATTAATATTTGCTGTAATTATTATTATATTAAATAATTTAATATTCATTATTAAACAAGATTTTGTAGAAATAATTTTAATATCTTCATTATTGATAAAAACTGGAGCTGCTCCTTTTCATTTTTGATTTCCTATTGTAACTGAAGGATTAAGATGAACTAATGCTTTTATTTTAATAACATGGCAAAAAATTGCTCCACTTATCTTAATTTCTTATTTAATAAATTCAGATTTTATAATTCTAGCTTCTATTCTTTCAGTAATCGTAGGATCTCTAGGAGGATTAAATCAAACTTCTCTTCGGAAGATTATAGCATTTTCTTCTATTAATCATTTAGGTTGAATTTTAAGTTCTCTTTTAATTAATGAAAATATATTTTTAGGGTATTTTATTATATATTCCTTTTTATCTTTTAATCTAATTATATTATTTAATAAATTTTCTTTAACTCATATTAATCAATTAATAATTTTATTTTTTAATTCAAAAAATTTAAAAATTACCTTATTTTTAAATTTTTTATCTTTAGGTGGATTACCTCCTTTTTTAGGATTTTTCCCAAAATGATTAGTAATTCAAGCTTTAACTTTTAATAACCAAATACTTTTAACTACTATTTTAATTGTAATGACAATAATTACATTATTTTATTATTTGCGATTATCTTATTCAGCTTTTTTATTAAATACTTCAGAAAATAATTGAATTTATTCTTTTAAAATAAATAAAACATTTTATTTTATCTATTTACATTTTTCTTTTTTTTCTATTTTTGGCTTATTTATTATTTCTTCATATTTTTCCTTAATTTAAGGATTTAAGTTAAATAAACTAATAGCCTTCAAAGCTATCATTATAAGAAGCTCTTTTAAGCCTTAGTATTAACATACTCCTTTAGAATTGCAGTCTAATATCATTATTGACTATAAAGCCTGATTAAAAAGATTTTATCTTGTAAATAGATTTACAATCTATTGCCTATTCTCAGCCATTTAATCGCAACAATGGCTATTTTCAACAAATCATAAAGATATTGGAACTTTATATTTTATATTCGGGGCTTGAGCAGGTATAGTTGGAACTTCTCTAAGAATTTTAATTCGGACAGAACTGGGCCATCCAGGAGCATTAATTGGAGACGATCAAATTTTTAATGTAATTGTTACAGCTCATGCTTTTGTTATAATTTTTTTTATAGTTATACCAATTATAATTGGAGGATTTGGAAACTGACTAGTTCCTCTTATATTAGGGGCACCAGACATAGCTTTTCCTCGAATAAATAATATAAGATTTTGACTTTTACCTCCTTCGCTTACCCTTCTTTTAATTAGAAGAATAGTTGATAATGGAGCAGGAACGGGATGAACAGTGTATCCTCCTTTATCTTCTGTAATTGCTCATGGAGGAGCTTCAGTAGATTTAACAATTTTTTCTCTTCATTTAGCTGGAGTTTCTTCAATTTTAGGAGCAGTAAATTTTATTACAACAGTTATTAATATACGAACAACAGGAATTACTTTTGACCGAATACCTCTATTTGTTTGGGCTGTAGTAATTACTGCCTTTTTATTACTTTTATCTTTACCTGTTTTAGCAGGTGCTATTACTATATTATTAACGGATCGAAATTTAAACACTTCATTTTTTGATCCTGCAGGAGGAGGTGATCCTATTTTATATCAACACTTATTTTGATTTTTTGGCCATCCAGAAGTATATATTTTAATTTTACCAGGATTTGGTTTAATTTCACACATTATTAGACAAGAATCAGGTAAAAAGGAAACTTTTGGTTCTTTAGGAATAATTTATGCTATATTAGCAATTGGTTTACTAGGATTTATTGTATGAGCCCATCATATATTTACAGTTGGAATAGATGTAGATACACGAGCTTATTTCACTTCAGCAACAATAATTATTGCAGTTCCTACAGGTATTAAAATTTTTAGATGATTAGCAACATTACATGGGACTCAATTAAATTATTCCCCTGCAATTTTATGATCTTTAGGATTTGTATTCTTATTTACAGTAGGAGGCTTAACAGGAGTAGTTTTAGCTAATTCTTCCATTGATATTATATTACATGATACTTATTATGTTGTAGCCCATTTTCACTATGTCTTATCTATAGGAGCAGTATTTGCTATTATAGCAGGATTTATTCATTGATACCCTCTATTTACTGGCTTATCTTTAAATTGAAAATGATTAAAAAGTCAATTTATTATTATATTTATTGGAGTAAACTTAACTTTTTTTCCACAACATTTTTTAGGTTTAGCAGGGATACCTCGACGATATTCAGATTATCCAGATGCCTATACATCTTGAAATGTAATTTCAACTATTGGCTCTACAATTTCTTTTATTGGAATCATTTTTTTTTTATTTATTATCTGAGAAAGATTAACTTCTAAACATAATGTAATTTATCCTATTCAATTAAATTCTTCTATTGAATGGTATCAAAATATACCTCCTGCAGAACATAGCTATTCTGAACTTCCTTTATTAACTAATTAATCTCTAATATGGCAGATATATGCAATGGATTTAAGCTCCATAGATAAAGATTTTTCTTTTGTTAGAATAATGTCAACATGATCAAACTTAAATTTACAAAATAGAGCCTCTCCTTTAATAGAACAATTAATTTTTTTTCATGACCATACTTTAATAATTCTAATCATAATTACTTCTTTTGTTAGTTACGTAATAATAATATTATTTTTTAATTCATATGCAAATCGATTTTTATTACATAATCAATTAATTGAAATTATTTGAACAATTTTACCTGCCATTATTCTTTTATTTATTGCTTTTCCCTCCCTTCATTTACTTTATTTATTAGATGAAATTAACGAACCATCAATTACATTAAAATCTATTGGACATCAATGATATTGATCATACGAATATTCAGATTTTTCTTCAATTGAATTTGATTCTTATATAATCCCTTTAAATGAACTTCCTACAAATGGATTCCGTTTATTAGATGTAGATAATCGAGTTGTTCTCCCTATAAACTCTCAAATTCGAATTTTAGTAACTGCAGCAGATGTTATCCATTCTTGAACTGTTCCTTCTTTCGGAGTAAAAGTAGATGGTACTCCCGGACGATTAAATCAAACTAATTTTTTTATTAATCGTCCTGGATTATTTTATGGGCAATGCTCAGAAATTTGTGGGGCAAATCATAGTTTTATACCAATTGTTGTAGAAAGTGTACCTACTAACATTTTTATTAAATGAATTAACAAAAACATTTCATTAGATGACTGAAAGCAAGTAATGGTCTCTTAAACCACTTTATAGTAAATTAGCATTTACTTCTAATGAAAAAATTAGTTAAAAAATAACATTAACTTGTCAAGTTAAAATTATTAAAACATTAATATTTTTTAATCCCACAAATATCTCCTATTAATTGATTATTTTTGTTTATAGTATTTTCCTTAATTTTTATTATATTTAATATTATAAATTTTTATGCTTTTTTACCTCCTTCTCCTAAATCTTCTCAGACAAAAAAATCTGTAAAACCATTAATTTGAAAATGATAACTAATTTATTCTCCGTTTTTGATCCTTCTACAAGTATTTTTAATTTATCAATTAATTGAATTAGAACAATTTTAGGAATTTTTTTAATTCCCTCAAGTTTTTGATTTATACCAACTCGTTATAATATTATATGAAATTCTATTTTAATAACTCTTCACAAAGAATTTAAAACTTTACTGGGTCCTCAAAGTCATTCGGGATCGACCTTAATTTTTATCTCTCTTTTTTCTTTAATTTTATTTAATAATTTTTTAGGTTTATTCCCCTATATTTTTACAAGCTCAAGACATTTATCTTTAACTCTAACTTTTGCTTTACCTTTATGATTATGTTTTATAATATTTGGATGAATCAATCATACACAACATATATTTGCACATTTAGTACCTCAAGGAACCCCAGGCATTCTTATACCTTTTATAGTATGTATTGAAACAATTAGAAATATTATTCGCCCAGGTACTTTAGCAGTTCGATTAGCTGCTAATATAATCGCAGGTCATTTATTATTAACACTTTTAGGAAATACAGGATCTTCTTTAACTTTTTTAATAATTTATTTATTAATTTTAGGTCAAATTGCTTTATTAGTATTAGAATCTGCAGTAGCTATTATTCAATCCTATGTATTTGCAGTTTTAAGAACTTTATACTCTAGAGAAGTAATTTCTTAATGACAACACATTCAAATCATCCCTTTCATCTAGTTGATTATAGCCCTTGACCTTTAACAGCATCAATTGGTACAATAACAATAGTATCAGGATTAGTTAAATGATTTCATCAATATGATATATCTTTATTTATTTTAGGAAATATAATCACAATTTTAACAGTTTATCAATGATGACGAGATATTTGCCGTGAAGGAACTTTTCAAGGTTTACACACTTTAAATGTAACAACAGGTCTTCGATGGGGAATAATTCTTTTTATTATTTCAGAAATTTTATTTTTTATATCTTTTTTTTGAGCATTTTTTCACAGAAGTCTTTCTCCTTCTATTGAATTAGGAAACTCCTGACCTCCTTTAGGAATTATTCCTTTTAACCCATTTCAAATTCCTCTTTTAAATACTTCGATTTTATTAGCCTCAGGAGTAACTGTTACATGAGCCCATCATAGCCTTATAGAAAATAACCACTCTCAAACAACCCAAGGCCTTTTTTTTACTGTTATTTTAGGAATTTATTTTACAATTTTACAAGCTTATGAATATATTGAAGCACCATTTACTATCGCAGATTCAGTTTATGGATCAACTTTTTTTATAGCTACAGGATTTCACGGACTTCATGTATTAATTGGGACAACCTTTTTATTAATTTGTCTTATCCGTCATATTAACAATCATTTTTCTAAAACCCATCATTTTGGATTTGAAGCTGCAGCTTGATATTGACACTTTGTAGACATTGTTTGACTTTTCTTATATATTTCTATTTATTGATGAGGAAACTAATTACAAATCTATATAATATAAACAGTATATTTGACTTCCAATCATAAAGTCTATTTCAATAGTATAGATAATCTTTAGAATTTTAATTATATCTTTTATTATTGCAACAATTTCTATTGTAGTAATATTATTAGCTTCTATTTTATCATTAAAAAAAAATACAGACCGTGAAAAAAACTCTCCTTTTGAATGCGGATTTGACCCAAAAACTAAGTCACGAATACCCTTTTCTTTACGATTTTTTTTAATTACCATTTTATTTTTAATTTTTGACGTAGAAATTGCCCTTATTTTACCTATAATTTTAATTATTAATTTTTCTAATATTTTTATTTGAACTTTAACAACTCTTTCTTTTATTTTTATTTTATTAATTGGCCTTTATCATGAATGAAATCAAGGTATACTTAACTGATCTAACTAGGACTGTAGTTAAAATAACATTTGATTTGCACTCAAAAGATATTGATTAATCAATCTGTCTTGAATATGAAGCGATTTATTGCAATTAGTTTCGACCTAATTTTAGGTAATTTACCCTTATTCTTTAATTAAAGCCAAAAAGAGGCATATCACTGTTAATGATACTATTGAATATAAATTCTAATTAAAGAAATATGATGCTCAAAAAAAAGCTGCTAACTTTTTTTTTTAATGGTTAAACTCCATTTATATTTCTATTTATATAGTTTAAAAAAAACTTTACATTTTCATTGTAAAAATAAAAATATTTTTTTTATAAATTACTTTTTTTATTCCATTATTTAAAGATAAACTATCACCCTAACATCTTCAATGTTATACTCTTTTTAAGCTATTTAAACAAATTAAAATTATAAGTCTAAATAAAATTGAAACCCATAATAAAAATAATAATAGATAAATTTTTAAATTATTATATTGTAATATTGTAACAATTTTTCTTTTAAAAATTATTGAATCAATCAAATTTTGTCTCCCTAAAAACTCTGATCATCCTTGATCAAATCCCTTAATTATAATGTTCCCTATTTTTAAAGGTTTATTTAAAATACCATATGTTGATAAAATAGGTATAAATCATATTGATCCCATAAAATAACTTTTATGATATATTAATAATCTTTTATTCACAAAAAATAAATTAATCTTAGAAACAAAATAACCAATAAACCCTCCTAACAAACAAACAATCAAAGTAAGATATTTTAAATAACTAGGCAAACAAATTATTAAAGGGGATGGAAAAATTAATCAACTTAAAACTCTGCCCCCTACAATTCTTATAAAAGTTAAACCTATTATTCCCTTTAATATAATTCAACCTTCATCATTTAATAAATTTAATGTATAACAGTTTAATTCACCTCTTATTGAATAATAAACTAACCGTAATGAATAGCAAACGGTTAAACCAGTGGAGAAAAAAAATAAAAAGAAAGAAAAAAAATTAATATATCTTATTAATACTATTTCTAAAATTAAATCTTTTGAATAAAATCCAGCTAAAAAAGGTATACCGCATAAAGCTAAATTTGAAATATTAAAACATACACAAGTTAAAGGTATATGAATTCCTAATGCCCCTATCCCTCGAATATCTTGAGAATCCCCTATATTATGAATAATAGCTCCTGCACATATAAATAATAAAGCTTTAAATAAAGCATGTCTTAATAAATGAAAAAAGGCTAATTTTCAATATCCTATAGATAAAACTCTTATTATTAACCCTAATTGTCTAAGAGTTGATAAAGCAATAATTTTTTTTAAATCAAATTCAAAATTTGCCCCTAGCCCAGACATAAATATTGTAAGCCCAGATAATAACAAAAGAAATTGTCCTAAAAAAGTATCAACTAAAAGAACATTAAAACGAATCAACAAATAAACCCCAGCTGTTACTAAAGTAGAAGAATGGACAAGAGCAGAAACAGGAGTAGGAGCTGCTATTGCTGCAGGCAACCAGGAAGAAAATGGAATTTGAGCTCTCTTTGTTATAGCTGCCAATACAATTAATCTCCCAATTATTATTATTTCAAAAGAAGACTTTATTATCTCTAATCAAAAAATATAATTTCATCTCCCATAATTTAATATTCAAGCAATAGCTATTAATAAAGCAACATCTCCAACTCGATTTGAAAGAACAGTCAATATTCCTGCATTATATGATTTTATATTTTGAAAATAAATAACCAAACAATACGATACTAATCCTAATCCATCCCATCCCAATAAAATACTAATTAAATTAGGACTAATAATCAACAATATCATTGAACAAACAAACAATAAAACTAAAATAATAAAACGATTAATATTATAATCATTTATTATATATTCTTTTGAATAATAAATTACTAAAGAAGAAATTAATAAAACAAAAGATATAAATAATAATCTTATTCAATCAAATAACATCGTTATTACTACTATTCTTCTATTTAAAGAAACTACTTCTCATTCAATAAAAATTACTAATTCTTTTAATAATATATATAAATTTAATCTAAATAATCTAATTCTCAAAAAAAATAAAAATACAAAACTTAAAAAACAAATGGATAATTTTTTCACTATTTAAAGTAACTTTTACATCTTTGACACCACAAATCAATATTTTTATAAACTATTTAAATATAATCAAATAAGACAAGAGTCTCTTTTTAAAATTAGTAAATTAATTGGTAATCAATGAAGAAATAATAACAAATACTCACGAATACTAATATTTCTAAAAGAATATGTACCTCTATAAATTTTACCGTGTTGTCTAAAAGAATATAGATACAAAGTATAACAAGCTCTAAAAAAAGAAATTAAAGAAAGTATAATTATTCTTACTCAAGATCAACTTAAAATTCTATTTAATAATGAAATTTCTCCTAATAAATTTAAAGAAGGAGGAGCTGCTATATTACTTACTCTTAATAAAAATCATCACAAAGCCAAAGAAGGTATAAAATTTATTAAACCCTTATTAATCAATAATCTTCGTCTCCCTAAACGTTCATATACTATATTCGCTAAACAAAATAATCCAGAAGAACAAAGACCATGAGACAATATTAAAGCATAAGCTCCTCTAAATCCCCAATATCTTATAGTTATTAAACCTGCCAAAACAAGACTTATATGAGCCACAGAAGAATAAGCAATTAAAGCTTTTAAATCAATTTGTCGTAAACAAATTAAACTTACTAAAAATCCTCCAATTAAACTAATTCTTACAAAAACCCAATTATATTTTACTCCTATTAATTGTAAGATAGAAAAAATACGTAATAACCCATATCCTCCTAATTTTAATATGATTCCAGCCAAAATTATAGACCCCGCAACAGGAGCCTCTACATGAGCTTTAGGTAATCAAAGATGAACCAAAAATATTGGTATTTTTACTAAAAATGCTATAATTAAAGAAAAATATAATAAATCACTATTAAAATAATTATTTATTAATAAAGAAAAATTTAAAAAATTTAACATATTATACACATAAAAAATTCCAATTAATATAGGTAGAGAAACTAATAACGTATAAAATAATAAATAAAATCCAGCCTGTAAACGTTCAGGCTGATACCCTCAACCTAAAATTAAAAACAAAGTAGGAATTAAACTTATTTCAAAAAATAAATAAAATATAAATAAATTTATTCTAGAAAATCTTAAAAATAAAAATAATAATAAAAAAACTACATTTGTTAAAAATAAATTTTTATAATTATTATATTTATAAATTAATTCTCTTGCTATACATATTAAAGAACAAATTCAAAATCTTAACAAAATCAACCCATATGAAAGTATATCACATCCTAAAAAAAAAGAAATACTTATAAAATAATTTCTGTAAATATTTTTTAAAATAAAAACGAAACTAATTAAAAATAACATATTTTGTACCATTCAAAATATATTTTTTTTAAAACATAATGGAATGGTAAACACCACAAATAAAAAAATACTTATCATTTATAATATATTAAAAGATTGAAAATAATCATTTCCATGGACCCGGACTAAAGAAACTAAAATAGATAAACCTAACGCTCCTTCACAAACTCTAAAAGTTAAAAAAACTATTGAAAAATAAACTTCATATTGCATTAAACTCAAATATAAAACTAACAATGAAAATATTGATAAAACTATAAACTCTAATCTTAACAATATTGATAATAAATGTTTTTTTCTTGAAACGTAAGTATAAAATCCTAAAATTAACATAAAACTAAAAATTCCGAAATTAAATAATATTATCATTTGTTTTAATAGTTTAAAAAAAACATTGGTCTTGTAAATCAAAAATAAGATAATTCTTTTAAAACTTCAAGAAAAAAAAATTTTTTTATCATCAATCTCCAAAATTGACATTTTTATTAAACTATTTCTTGATATTTTACAAGTAACTTTATACACAATTTTATTAATTATTGCTGGAATCTTTTCTCAAATAACTCATCCATTAACAATAGGATTAACTCTTTTACTTCAAACAATAATTATTTCCTTAACTTTAGGAATAATAATAGAAACATTTTGATTTTCTTACATTTTATTTTTAATTTTTATTGGAGGAATACTTGTTTTATTTATTTACGTAACTTCTTTAGCATCAAATGAAATATTTTCTATCTCAATAAAAACTTTAATACTTTCTACATTATTATTATTATTTTCAATCTTATTTATTTTTATTACTGATAAATCAATAATATCAATTAATTGAATAAATATTGAATCATTTCCTTTAGATAACCTTTCTAAAATAATTCCAGAAAATTCACTATCATTAAATAAATTATATAATTATCCTACTAATATAATTACTTTTATTTTAATAAATTACTTATTAATTACTCTAATTACAGTAGTAAAAATTACAAATTTATTTTACGGGCCTTTACGCTCAATAAACTAATGAATAAACCTATACGAAATACCCACCCCATTTTTAAAATTGCAAACAATGCTTTAATTGATTTACCTGCTCCATCTAATATTTCATCATGATGAAATTTTGGCTCACTTTTAGGATTATGCTTAATCTTACAAATTTTAACAGGACTTTTTTTAGCTATACATTATACAGCAGATATTGAATTAGCTTTTAATAGAGTTAATCACATTTGCCGAAATGTAAATTACGGATGATTATTACGAACACTTCATGCTAATGGAGCATCATTTTTTTTTATCTGTATTTACCTTCATATCGGCCGAGGAATCTACTACAACTCATTCTTATATAAACCTACATGAATTGTAGGAACAATTATTTTATTTATAGTAATAGGAACTGCTTTTATAGGATACGTTCTTCCTTGAGGTCAAATATCTTTTTGAGGAGCTACAGTCATTACTAATTTATTATCTGCAATTCCTTACTTAGGAACTGATTTAGTTCAATGAGTGTGAGGGGGATTTGCAGTTGATAATGCAACCTTAACACGATTTTTTACATTCCATTTTATTATACCTTTTATTGTTTTAGCTTTAGTAATAATTCATCTTTTATTTCTTCATCAAACAGGCTCAAATAATCCAATTGGATTAAACTCTAATATTGATAAAATCCCCTTTCATCCTTATTTTACTTATAAGGATATTGTAGGATTTTTAATCATACTAATAGGTTTAATTTTATTGACTTTAATTAATCCGTATTTATTAGGTGACCCAGATAATTTTATCCCCGCTAATCCCTTAGTAACTCCTATTCACATTCAACCAGAATGATATTTTTTATTTGCTTACGCCATTTTACGATCAATTCCCAATAAATTAGGAGGAGTAATTGCTTTAGTTATATCAATTGCAATTTTACTAATTATACCTTTTTACCATTTAAGTAAATTTCAAGGTATACAATTTTATCCTATTAACAAAATTTTATTTTGACTAATATTAATCACAGTTATCTTATTAACATGAATTGGAGCTCGTCCAGTAGAAAATCCTTATATCTTTACAGGACAAATTTTAACAATTATCTATTTTTTATATTTTTTAATTAACCCTTTAATTTCTAAATGATGAGATAATTTAATAAATTAGTTAATGAGCTTGAATAAGCATTTGTTTTGAAAACATAAGATAGAAAATAAAATTTCTATTAACTTTACTTAATTTAATTAATATTAATAATATAAATATAATAAAAATTTTGAATCCAATAAAAAATCCTAAATAATTTAAAGAAAAAGGTAAATAACATTTTCAAGTTAAATATATTAATTTATCATAACGGAACCGAGGCAAAGTCCCTCGAACTCAAATAAATACAAAGGACAAAAACATTAATTTAAAATAAAATAAAAAACTAAAAATATCAGCACCTAAAAATAAAACACAAAATAATATTCTTATAAATAAAATTCTTGCATACTCAGCTAAAAAAATTAAAGCAAATCCCCCTCTTCTATACTCAACATTAAACCCAGAAACTAATTCAGATTCTCCTTCTGCAAAATCAAAAGGAGTTCGATTTGTTTCTGCTAAAGAAATTCTTAATCAAATTATTGATAATGGAAATAAAATAAAAAAAAATCAAATATATTTTTGATAAATATAAAAATCATATCAATTATAACTTCCAATTAAAAAAATAAAACATAATAAAACTAAAGCCATTCTAACTTCATAAGAAATAGTTTGAGCTACCGCTCGTAACCCTCCTAATAAAGCATAATTAGAATTAGAAGATCATCCAGCAATTATTACTGTGTATACTCCTAATCTCGTACAGCATAAAAAAAATAATACGCCTAAATTAAAAGAATATAATTTAACGAAAATAGGTATACATAACCATACAACTAAAGAAAGAAATAAGGAAATAATAGGAGAAAAATAATATGAAATATAATTAGATATTAAAGGATAAGTTTGTTCCTTAGTAAATAATTTAATCGCATCACAAAAGGGTTGAGGAATCCCTATAATTCCTACTTTATTAGGACCTTTACGTAATTGAATATATCCTAATACTTTACGTTCTAATAAAGTTAAAAAAGCAACTCTAACTAATACGCAAATAATTAAAATTAAACTTCCAATGATAGACAAAACTAATTCTATAATTAACAAGTACTATTTGTAAAATATTACATCTATAAATTCTAAATTTATTACATTTATCTGCCAAAATAGTATTAATTATATTCAATTTTTAAAAACTTTATTTTAAATATTTAATCCTTTCGTACTAAAATATTTTAATTTATTAAAGATAGAAACCAACCTGGCTTACACCGGTTTGAACTCAGATCATGTAAGGATTTAAAAGTCGAACAGACTTAAAATTTAAACTTCTACACCTAAACTTATTCCTTAATCCAACATCGAGGTCGCAATCTTTTTTATCGATATGAACTCTCCAAAAAAATTACGCTGTTATCCCTAAAGTAACTTAAATTTTTAATCATAAATAATGGATCATAAATTCATTCATCAATGGAAAAAAAAATTAAAAGTTTATTAAATTTTAATATCACCCCAATAAAATATTTAAATTTAATTATATAAATCAAATCTATAAAATAAAAATAAACTAAATATAAAGATTTATAGGGTCTTCTCGTCTTTTAATAAAATTTCAGCTTTTTTACTAAAAAATAAAATTCTATAATAATTTTAAATGAAACAGTTAATATCTCGTCCAACCATTCATACAAGCCTTCAATTAAAAGACTAATGATTATGCTACCTTTGCACAGTCAATATACTGCGGCCATTTAAATTTCAGTGGGCAGGTTAGACTTTTTATTTAAATACAAAAAGACATGTTTTTGTTAAACAGGCGAACATTATTTTGCCGAGTTCTTTATTTAAACTTTTCCTAAAAATTTATTTTAACAATATTTATATACTAATTTTATCATTATTAATTTATTTATTTAATTTAAATAAATTTTTTAATAAAAAATTAAAAATTAATAAATAATTTAATTTACAAAAATAAATTATAACATATTTAATAACATTTGCTAATTCTAAACATATATTTTTAAAATTTTATTTATCATTTATAATAATTTATTTTATAGCTTATCCCATAAAATATTAAAAATAATTAAAAATTAATTTTTTAATAAATTAATTATATAAAAACTTTCTAAATTAAATTTATTTCTTAAAAAACTAGATACCTTTAAAAACGAATAACATTTCATTTCTAATAAATTATTTAAAATAATATTATCACATTAACTTTTATAATCTATTAAATCTTTTAAAATCGAGAAAAATTAATTTAAATTTTATAATTAATAAACCCTGATACACAAGGTACAATAAATTATATTTTCTTTTAAAATAAAAATTTTTCATTTTATTTCAGTATTCTTTTACAATACTAATTTTCTATAATAAACTATATTTATTCTATATACTATACTAAAAATAAAAAATTACAATTATTTATAATAAAATTTATTAATAATAAATAAAATAAATTAATAAACAAAATCTAATCAATTCATATTGATTTGCACAAAAATCTTTTCAATGTAAATGAAATACTTTTCTATATAAGCTTTAAATTGTCATTCTAGATACACTTTCCAGTACATCTACTATGTTACGACTTATCTTATTTTAATAACAAGAGCGACGGGCGATGTGTACATATTTTAGAGCTAAAATCAATTTATTAATCTTTATAAATTTACTATCAAATCCACTTTCAATAAATTTTTCATATTTATATTCATTTAAATAATTTTATTGTAATTCATTTTTTCTTAAATATAAGCTACACCTTGATCTGATATAAAATTTTATTAAATTAATTGAATATTATTTTTCTTATAAAATATTCTAATAACGACGGTATATAAACTGATTAACAAATTTAAGTAAGGTCCATCGCGGATTATCGATTATAAAACAAATTCCTCTGAAAAGACTAAAATACCGCCAAATTTTTTAAATTTCAAGAACATAACTAATACTACTTTAGTTTTTTTATTTACATTTTAAATAATAGGGTATCTAATCCTAGTTTATCTTAAAAATTTATTAGATTAAATTATTCCCAAAAAATAAATTTAAAAATTTATAAATTTCACCTAATAAATTTTATTAGTTATTTTAATTTAAAATTTAACTAAAACTAATAAAATTTATTTATATTATTTGTATAACCGCGACTGCTGGCACAAATTTTGTCAATATTTAATAATATTACTATTTCTAAATTTCTTTAAAAAATAAATTTATTTACTGCAATTAAATTATTATTTATTATTTTTAAAATAATAATTAAATACACAAAAATTTACATATAAAATAAATTAATAACAAATTTTTAAACCAAAATAAAACTTTTTAAGAATAAAAATAATTAATGTAAAGAAAAAAAAAATGATTATATTTAAATCCTAAAGCAAAATTAAACACGTAAAATTTATTTAAATATTAAATATAAATAATTATTTTAAGTAAATTCCTCCTATAAAAAAAAATTTTTTATATAAAAATAAACTTAATTTTTTAATCTAATAAAAATTATTATAAATTATTAAATTCCCCTAAAATTTTCATATTTATAAATTTTTACAAATTATTAAATAAATTTATTTAAATATAATAAAAATAAATAATTACCCCTAATTTTATTATTTACACAAATATTTTGTTGTTTTATTAAATTTATAAATTAATATTAATTTAATAGAACAATTAATTTTTAAAAAATAAATTATACAGTCCAATTATATAATAATAATAAATTTTAATTAAATACATTATAAATTAAATTTTATAAATAACATTACTAAAAAGAAAGAAAAAAATAAAAATATAAAAATTTTTTTTTTATTTTTAAATTAATTCTATTCATACCAAAATTAAAATATTAACATTATATTTTAATAAAAAATATAATCATTTTTTTTTTTTCTTCAATTACAATAAAATTTAAATAAATATCTATATATTTACAGATTTTTTTTTTTTTTTTATTTTTCGTTGCAATTTTATTCTATATTTTATAAATTTTTTTTATATTTAATAAAAATTTAAATAAAAATATATTTTAATTTTACTTATATATATATAGATATTTATTGAATTATTTATATAGATAATATATATATATATAAATAATTTATATATTAATAGATAAATATATAAATTTTTATATTTATCTATATATATATATATTAATTTATTAATTAATAAATTAATATATAAATTTTCAAAAGAAAATTTAATCATTATAGATAATTTATTAATTAATAAATTATTTATATATATAT